ATATTAATAGTTAGTAATACAGTAATAGGAAATTAATACAGTAATAGGAAATTGGAAATATCAATTTAGAATTTATTTAGTAAAGTAAATGATCCAAAATGAATAGGTGTGGAAGCTATAATTGTAAACCACGATCGAATCTATGGAAGCATTGGTTTATACATTCCTCTTAGTTTCAACTTTAGGGATAATCTTTTTCGCTATCTTTTTTCGAGAACCACCTAAAGTTCCAACTAAAAGAATGAAATGATTTTTCATTCTTTCCATTGAAGTAATGAGCCCCCTATGTTCATAAAGGGGCTCATTACTTCAACTAGTCCCCATGTTCTTCGAAGGGATCTCTTAATTTTTGAGAGGGTTGCCCAAAAGCGGTATATAAGGCATACCCAGTAAAACTTACAAGTAAACCGGATATGGAGATGGCGACTAGGGTTGCTGTTTCCATTTTTTCGATAATTTCAAGATCACAAAGGATCACGATAATGTCGTTTATTTACAACTACAACAAAATGGTATACAAAGTCAACAGATTTCAACCCATGATGAAAGAGGATTTATGGCTACAAAAACCGTTGAGATTGAGAGTAGTTCTAGATCTGGGACAAGATCAACTGGCATAGGGAGTTATTTGAAACCATTGAATTCGGAATATGGAAAAGTAGCTCCAGGGTGGGGGACTACACCATTGATGGGAGTTGCAATGGCTCTATTTGCAATATTTCTATCTATTATTTTAGAAATTTATAATTCATCTGTTTTACTGGATGGAATTTCAATTAATTAGTTCATAAAAATTAGGAAGTCCTAGTTTTTCAATCAAAAAAGATTATTTTACTTAGACTTACTTAATACTTCAACTTAAGATTACCTAAGACTTGGATTTCATTCTGGTAGTTCGATCGTGAAATTTATTTGTTTCGATATTTCATTTCCGGAATATGAGCGTGTGACTTGTTATAATTGATCCTATTGATAATACAGAAAATCGACCTGTCATCTCTATCAAGATGATTCTACCTCGTCAGATATTTATTCTAGTCTCTGGAGCACGGACTATACGGACTATATAGAATAGATCAATAAAAGAAATATTTTAACTATGATTCATACCTATTATTCAGACCTCGCAACCGGATAAAAAATGTAAATAGGTCTTTTATAAATCAAACAATTTTTTCCTTCATACTTCCGAAATAAACCCCTTTCTCTATATTTTGTTGAGTTATTACATTCATTGAAGAAGTGATGATCAAATGGTTTTTACTCAGAAATCTTTTGATTTTAGCTTTGGTTTTCTTAAATCATCGTGGTTCTAGTATGAATCTGAGGTTTCAATTGATTCATAGGGTCTCAACAAGAGAATTCCTATCAAAAAAAGAAAAAAAAAAAAGATAGGGAAGAGAATATTCAAAAGGCCTGTCACGATTAACATAAAGAGAGATGGATGAGCCAACTTGAGATTTTATTTCTTGGCATTATCATCACAAAGAAGAGATTCCGGATTTTTCTTACTTCGTATCTTTGGGTCAAATCGAGTCAAGAGGCTAAGCCACAAGGAGTTTGAAAATTTCTATTCCATATCCGTTGAAACCAGTATTTGTGTGTTTCGGCTTGAGCCGTACGAGATGAAATTCTCATATACGGTTCTCAGAGGGGGAGTCTTTCTTGGTTTACCTATCTCAATAAAGTATATGATTGGTTCGAGGAACGTCTCGAGATTCAAGCGATTGCAGATGATATAACTAGTAAATATGTTCCTCCTCATGTCAATATATTTTATTGTTTAGGGGGGATTACGCTTACTTGTTTTTTAGTACAAGTAGCCACGGGTTTTGCTATGACCTTTTACTATCGTCCAACTGTTACAGAGGCTTTTTCTTCTGTTCAATACATAATGACTGAGGCCAACTTTGGTTGGTTAATTCGATCAGTTCATCGATGGTCAGCAAGTATGATGGTTCTAATGATGATCTTGCACGTATTTCGTGTATATCTTACGGGTGGTTTTAAAAAACCCCGCGAATTAACTTGGGTTACAGGGGTGGTTCTGGCTGTATTGACCGCATCTTTTGGCGTAACCGGTTATTCCTTACCTCGGGACCAAATTGGCTATTGGGCAGTAAAAATTGTAACAGGTGTACCTGAAGCTATTCCTATAATAGGATCGCCTTTGGTAGAATTATTACGTGGAAGTGCTAGTGTAGGCCAGTCCACTTTGACTCGTTTTTATAGTTTACATACTTTTGTATTGCCTCTTCTTACTGCCATATTTATGTTAATGCATTTTCCAATGATACGTAAGCAAGGTATCTCGGGTCCTTTATAGAAAAGGCAGATCATAGATATTTGTAATTTATCATATTGGGGAGGAACAAGAGTCTTTCATTGCTACAAATATGGATTATTGAAAAATAAGGCATGTTATTTGGATACTTATATTCAACTCTGAAGTATTGTTTATTTGATACGAATCAAATAGTTGAAATATATTTTCCTAAAA